TTCTTCTCTTCAAAGAACTCCGAATCATTCTCTTGAAGCTCATCCTCTTCATCATAAATTGTCTGCTTGTCCCGAAATGACTTTGCCCAATAGGGAAATCCCAATTCATTGGGCCTTTCGATACAATCAAATAGAAAGCCCCAAGGGCGCCATATTCTAGGAGCCCAAACTATGTGGTTGAATAACTCCTCTTCTATCTGTTGCGGGTCGAGGACTCCTTCCCCTTCTTCAAACTCCGATTCATATTCATCTTTTTCATAGAGAAATTTCTGATCAACGATGGAACTAGATCCATTTTGAATCATATTTAAAGGATTCCTTGGTTCGGGCCGAAGAAGCAATGTCATTCGATCATTATCAAACTGACTGCAATCTTTTTCTGTCCGTGAGGATCCCACCAGAGCGCTTTCGACTTCTAATAGGCCATGAACTAGATCAGAATCATTCTCAACGAGTCCATAAGAAGTGATCCCATTTTTTTCATAAGGTCCGGGTGGAGACCAAAGGTCTTGAGCGACCGATCCGGCAGAACAACTCAAAAGATAAAGAAGTATTGTTAATTTCTTCATGCTCGTTCCCAGTTCGAAGTACCATTTGTACAAATAAGAATCCCCCTCGTTACATGATTTCTTCTTCATATAGATGGATATAGGATCTATGGAGCAATTACTTAGAAGTACATTTTGTGAAACAGCCCTTCCTATCTGATAGAAAAGGATCCCATGATCCTGAACCGATCTTACCTGAGATCGCAAATCCCAAGTTTGTCTATGAAGAGCAGATCTAATTATATTAGTGTCTATAATGGATTTCTTTTGTATAATACTAATCGATAGGGCCTCATTGGTAAGTGCTACAAGATCTCGTACATTGGAACCCATAGTTATGGACCCCAATCCATTAATATGGAACATTTTCTTTTCCAAGTGAAATCCCCTAGTATATGAAAGAGTGAAAAAGTGCTTTCGTTGTTGTGGAATAAGAAGCCTTCGTATCTTAATGCATGTATTTAATTTATTCGGAGCTATTAGAGCGGGATCTACTTTTTGGGGAATATGAGTCGAAGCAATAACAAGAATATTTTTAGTGGAACATCTTTCACAATTCTTGGAGAGATAGTTCACTAATAGACCGAGGGATAAGTCATTCGACTCAGTCATATCCAGATCATGAATGTTTGGAATCCATATTATGCAAGGAGACATTGCTTTTGCTAATTCGAATTGAAGGGTGATATAAAATCGGTCTATTTCCGGCATCATATCCATAGGTAGTGCACTCATCATAGTTAGAAACTTCAGCTCCGTATCAAGGTCACGGTCGAGATTGTCATAATCATCAATATTGTCACTATCATCAATATTGTCACTATCATCACTATCATCAGTATCGAAAACATCCTCCTCACTATCATCAATACCCCAATCCTTAGGATTGGTCTCCAGGAACTTGTTCAGAACTACTGTAATGAAAGGAACATAGGAGTTTTTCGCTAGGTATTTGACCAAATAGGATCGGCCAGTTCCTATAGAACCTATCACTAAAATACCCCTAGGAGGGGTTAGGGCTAAGCGGAGCGAAAAAGGTTTCCCATGCGATGGGAAATCAAAACTACTAGCCCCACACGCAGTTTGTGAATAAGTTATTGTCTGATAATGAGCAAGGAATATCCGTCTTTCTGCTAAGCAGGATGTATTGAACTCATAATTCATTAGATACTTTTTATGAATGTCAATTAAATATTGTAAGTAAATTGTTCCCGGTTGTTCAATCATTTGATAACCAGAGTTATTCTTTGATAAATGATCACTATGAGTCAGACTCAATAGAATTTGATCAATCCTTTTTTCTGTCGTTAAGGTAGAGAACTGAACTAAGAATTCTCTTTCTTTATCATCAATCAAACCACTGCTCGAGACCCAGGATTCTATTTTATCATCAATCCAATCCCCATTCACGTTTTTTCTTTTTCTTATCAAGGAATAGATCGCTTTACTTGTATGACTTAAATGTCTCGTATTTCTCGAAAAAGCTATTCGATTGATGGGATTTGGTATGATACTTATGAGATCGATGAGATTAAAATCTTTCTTCTTAGAACGTATTGATTTGACCCCACGACCACCACCCTTGCCGCCACCTCGTCTTTCTTCTAGAGAATTTCCTAATTGTTCCAGAGCAACTAGAAAGAGATTCTTTAACCAGAAAGAATTCAGTTCAGATGTAGGATACCTATCCAGAAGTTTTCGCAACTCAATCATGTATGATGGAATCATCAAAGATTTGACCTTTTCGAACTCTGTCTGTAACTCACTAGAGAATCGAGAAACAAAGAGAAGATGTGTATGAACGAGATATCCAGCAACAAGAAGAAGGAAAAGGATTGAATAGCGGAACTCCCGAATATTTAGCGATCTCAGATGTGTCGATATCAATGGTGACTCATTATTTCGATGAGTAATTTCTTCGGACAGAAGAAAATTTTGTAAACACTCACTCGAAATCTTACTTATCAGATTCCATTGTGAAAGACACAATTTTTTCTGAAGAATTCGCCATGATATATCTGATCCATGCATAATATCATGAAAAATGGATACAAATTTTTGGCTTCTATTTAGTATCGGCAATAGGTTTGAAAAAGTATCTAAAAATATGAAATTTAGACATCTGTACCCTGTCGAGGTAAGGAACCATGGTATATATCTTTGGAATCGATTCCATTTTGAGAGAGTTGAAAAAGCACTATCTCGTTGAAAGGTTCTGTACATTTGCCCTTTCTCAAGGCATTTTTTTAGACAAGTACTACGGTTTTTCCTCTTTTCGGATGGTAAATATTTCTCAGAATATGGAGTGTGAATCAAACCCATGTTTGAATTAAAATTCAGATACTGAGAGTTCTTCCCTTCTGAAACAGGTAGATTCATATCTGAAAGACGTTGACAATAACTTCTTTCAAAATTGACTATTTGTTCCTCTGTTAGAGGTGTTCCAGAAATGTCTGTGATCGAGTAAATAGCTCTCCAAACGAATGGATCGGATAGAATTGGAAAATGGAAAGATTTGGACAAGTTATACCCTTCGTCACCACTTTGCGGAAAATCGTTAGGTATCAATATGTTAGATACCTGTAACTCGATTGGTAAAATAGTCTCTCTCTCCAAAAAAGCATGTTTTTTTTTCCCGCCGCACAAAGAAAATATTTTGTTGCGAATGAACAAGATATTAAGGAATTGTCCATACGTACAATCATAATTATTGATACCGGCCCTTTCCACATAAAAGGGGAATCTTTTGTTACAATAGAAGGAGAAGTTATATCGATTATTCAAGAATCGAAGTCGATTTGCTTTATAAAAAGAGGATATCAATGAACTTCTATGAAAAGGTTTCACGGGATTCAGCCAATTGTCTTCATCGTGGGATCTCATTGAAAAATAAGAATCCGTGTTATCAAAAGATTTCCTGCGATTCTTTCTCGTATGGGATGAGTCAATCATCCACTTTGGTATCTTATTGAACAAAAATGGTGATATTGTTCCTCCATTGATCAATAATTTCGATTTTTGGGAAGTATCATAGTCATCCAATAAGAAGGGTTTTCTTTTTTTCAAATGAACGATTTGAAGACCTATTGATTCTAACAACGGCTTACACAATGGATCATTCGGACCTTTCAATTCATAGGTGTGGATCTCGGACCTATGAATCGGCATACTACCGAAACTCACAAAGAAAAAAGGAAGTGAGTTAGACAAAAAGAGAAAAAATTTGTACAAAAAGAAAAAAAGTGGCTTAGACAAATCTTTTTTGTCGATAACCTCAGACCAATCAATCGAATATTGATTAAGACGTAATCGATCGAACACTACTTGAAAACGGCTATTCTGCTCAGAAATGAAATGGTCCAAATGTTCCTGGAAATTCTTGCTCTCATTGGACCATTTGTATCTATATGCATTAGGATCCCCATTCATGGATCTGTCGGTTCGAGAAATCAAAATAAGAGGATCGAACCATTTGTTCTTACTCTTTTTCAAATTGGAGAAATGTTGGTTGATCGTGTATTTCATTATAGTTCTATGATTCAGAGTATCATTTTCTATTTGATACCCTTGAATTCCATATTCGAAGTTGCGATCGAATCGATTCTTTTTAATGAATCGATTCCATACATTTCTTATGTACCTATAGGTGCTATATTGGATTTGAATCTGATTTTGGCTCAATCTATATTGATTAACTGCCTCCATTAGTTTTGGTTTTGGATCTTCCAAATCATTCCCGCAAGAGGTCCGGACCCATTTTTTTATGATCCTTCGATAAAAAGAATCATTCTCTTCATAAAAAAGAGGGGGTAGAACCAATAAAGATTTATTTTTCGATTCATCCCTGGAGTTGAATACCTCATTTAAGAATTGTTTTTGATACAATCCGAAGGAATCGATAGAAAAAGTAAATACCTTATGATACACCAGATCCGGCTCAGTTATTGATAGAGTGAATAGATCTGCGATTTCTTGAAATATCTCTTCTGATTCAAAATCGTGGTGTAAGGTGTATCCCTCCCTGTTCCGGTCATTGAATAGATGAAATAAACCAAAAAGTGGATTTTTGTTCCAGAATGAAATCTTATTGGAACTGTCCAGTTCATCCTTCGGAACCATATCACATCCCGGGTTTGATGAAATAGGATGAATTGAGACAGTATTTTGTAAATACATAATTATATTGAATATATTTACTATTTCTTTATTTTCCGATTGCCTAGAAAGAACAAAAGAAACATCTTGTTCTTTCTTCAACAATTTCCGATCTCTAGTGGACCTCTCAGTAGGATTCGAAACCAGATGAAGTTCTGACCATCTGTTACTCTCTTTCGGATCCAGGAAAGAGCTCTCAGAGATCTTTTTTCCTTTTGGAAGATACAGGAGCGGAACAATCAACCTATTGATATTGGTTGACTCAAAAGATTCTTCCAGTGTATCATTGCTGGGTCC